TCATAAAAAGATTAGGATTTTTGGTGCCGAATTTTTTTCGAATTTTTTGGCAGGGTTTTATAGGTTATAAAAATTGTGAAAATTTTGGATTGTGTACATATATATATATATATATATATAGAAATATCCCCAATGGCCAAAATTCCATAAACTCGTTTGGCTTGAATTCGTTCTTTAGTCCTCCTCGGTTTTGGGGTTTGACGGGGGCAAACAGGACTTTCTGAGCGTATGGGGGGTAAGGGGGGTTTGTCGCGTGAAAACCGGGGGGCAAGCATGTAATGTTGAAGAATAGAACAATAGTGTATGCACCTGAGTTAAATATGTGTGAGTCTTATATTATGTCTTCCGATAATTGATTTACTTTTTCACATACAAGGAAAATGTACAACCTTAATTAACATTTCCCTTGCACTCTGATATGTTGATGAAGGGAAACCAAAAAAGAAGAACCCCATGCATATAAGAGAATGCTAGGCATGGGGGGTAATGAATATTATGATCTACACATCTGACTAATCAGATGCCGTTTACCACTAGATTGTTAATGGTTCTTGTAGCGATGGCCCTGAGATTCCTAGCCAGATGCAAGGAATAATTCACTAATAACGACCCTTGGTGATGTGTCCCTGATTCTATCATGCATGAGGTATTCTTGATTTAATTATTGCTGGTCTCTCACTTGAATGCTCGATTAAACCTCTTAGTACCTGCTTTATGGTTAAAATAAGTGAATGGTGATAATACATAGCATGTACTAATATATTCATGACATGTACTGTGGGGGTTTAAGTTCAGAAATGGGTAGTTAACATTAGTGTAATTGCGCGAACAGAGAATAGTTTAATAAGAATACTGGCTTTGGGAGTCAGTGGCGTGAGTTAGAATCTTTCTTCTCTGGCTCCAGGGAGGAGTTTAACCTCCGATCTTCGGTTTACAAGACCGACGCTTTAGGATTAAGCTACTGGGGCAGTCTCAGTCAAGCGCTTTATTTTCTAAATAGCCTGCTAGGGGGAATAAAATGAGGAATAGGGTAAAGTATAAGATTGATGCGATTTGGCCAATAATGATGTAGGGGTGTTCTACTGGTATCCCCCCAATTCATGTTAAAATTAATATATCTGCCACTAGCGTTCAGAATAGTAGTTGGGTAACGGGGCGGAATGTTAATCCGCGTTGTTTAGAGGTGTGGAGGATTGGCACTACAAATAATACTAGGATTGAGAACAGTAGGGCAAGGACGCCTCCCAATTTGTTTGGAATTGATCGTAGGATGGCGTAGGCGAATAGGAAGTATCATTCTGGTTTAATATGGGGCGGGGTTACTAGGGGGTTGGCTGGGGTGAAGTTTTCTGGGTCTCCTAGGAGATTGGGGGAAAATAGTGCAAGTGATGAAAGTATGGCAAGTATAACTACAAACCCAAGGAGGTCTTTGTATGAGAAGTAGGGGTGAAAAGAGATTTTGTCGACGTTGGAGTTTAGTCCTACTGGGTTGTTTGAGCCTGTTTCGTGGAGAAATAGGAGATGAATGATGGTTACGGCAGCAATAATGAATGGAAGTAGGAAATGGAAAGCAAAGAATCGTGTTAGTGTTGCATTGTCTACGGAGAAGCCGCCTCAAATTCATTGGACCAGAGTATCTCCTACGTAGGGTACTGCTGATAAGAGATTTGTGATAACTGTGGCACCTCAGAAGGATATTTGTCCTCATGGAAGAACATATCCTACGAAAGCTGTTATTATAACCAGGAGGAAAAGTACTACCCCAATGTTTCAAGTTTCTTTAAATAGGTAGGACCCATAGTAAAGTCCTCGGGCAATGTGAATATATAAGCACATAAAAAAGAAGGATGCACCATTTGCATGAATGTTGCGGATTAGTCATCCGTAGTTTACATCCCGGCAGATGTGTACAACTGACGAGAATGCAGTTGAAATGTCAGAGGTATAGTGCATGGCCAGAAATAGTCCCGTTAGGATTTGAACAATTAAGCATAGTCCTAATAGGGATCCAAAGTTTCATCATACGGAGATGTTGGAGGGCGTTGGCAGGTCGATGAGTGCGTCGTTGGCGATTTTGATCAGTGGGTGCGTTTTTCGTAGGCTTGTCATAAAAATTTCTATAGTTGAAGACAACAGCGGCTCTTCAAGCCGCAGGTCTCAGATAAAACCTGAGTAGAAATAATGGATTTTTTCATTTATTTCTTTTTATTAGCGCTTGTGTTGGGGTTAATCAGTATTGCTTCTAACCCTACTCCTTATTTTGGAGCTTTGGGGTTAGTGGTAGCATCAGGGGTTGGGTGTGGAATTTTGGTGAGTTGCGGAGGGTCATTTTTGTCTTTGGTGCTTTTTTTAATTTATCTGGGGGGAATATTAGTGGTGTTTGCTTATTCCACAGCCTTGGCCGCTGATTCTTATCCTGAAGCTTGAGGAAGTTGATCAGTTATCTGGAGTGTATTAATTTATTTATTGGGGGTAAGCTTGGCCGTTGCTTTCTTTTGAGGGGAGTGATATGAGGGTTCGTGAGCAGCCGTTGACGGGTTGGGAGGGTTTTATGTGTTGCGTGGCGATACATGTGGAGTGGCCGTTATATATTCTTTCGGTGGGTGAGTACTTTTTCTCTGTGCCTGAGCATTGCTTTTGACACTGTTTGTAGTATTAGAGCTTACCCGTGGGTTAAGCTATGGGGCTCTTCGAGCTATTAGAAGATAATAATAACAAGGGCGACAACTAGGGTTACTAGGACCGCCATGAGGAATGACTTGATGGTTTGTTTGTTTTCGGAGATGCGTATAATGAGTTTAATTACAAGGATTGTAAGTCCGGTCGGTCCGAGTTTCTCCATTCAGAGTTTTTCGACCTCTATTGCGCGTCGGCTAAGGTTTAGGGTTTGCTGTGGGGCAACTCGGTGTGTAATGGTTGAATAGTATCATAGTACAGTAAATAGATAGTATAAGAGTGCTTTAGGTTTAATATTTTTATGCGCTTGGCTATAGAGAATAATTTCTTTTGCTAGTAAAAAGCCGATAATTATTAATAGGAGGGCTGTCAGCTTAATATAGAGCGGCATCGTCATGGTGGGCGTTTTGTAAGGCACTAGGTTATGGAAGATTAGTAATCCTGCAATAATGCTTCCTCAGGCGAGTCGGCGGATAGAGGACAGGGGAATGTCTTTCTCGCTTATTGAGTATGGGGAAGACCATCGTGGGTAATTGAATGATACTAAATATACTACTCGGAAAGAGTATACTGCTGTGAAGGTTGTAGCTAGAAGGGTTATGTATAGGGCTCCGGCGTTCAGGTATGAGGTGTTGAGAGCTTCGATGATTGCGTCTTTTGAGAAGAATCCTGTTAAGAAGGGAGTTCCTACTAAGGCCAGGTTACCAATCATGAAGCAGGTCGTAGTGACTGGTATAAAGGCGTATAGGCATCCTATTTTTCGAATATCTTGTTCATCATTCATGTTGTGAATAATTGCTCCCGAGCATAAGAATAGTATGGCTTTGAAGAATGCGTGTAGGCAGATGTGTAAGAATGCTAGTTGTGGTTGGTTTAGTCCTAGAGTAACTATTATTAGACCTAATTGGCTTGATGTTGAGAAAGCTACAATTTTTTTAATATCATTTTGAGTTAGGGCGCAGGTTGCTGCAAATAATGTGGTGAGGGCCCCTAGGCATAGGCATGTCGTGAGCGCTATCTGGTTATTTTCCATGAAGGGGTGGAAGCGAACTAGTAAGAAAATTCCGGCAACTACTATAGTGCTTGAGTGCAGTAGGGCCGATACGGGGGTAGGACCTTCTATGGCTGCGGGAAGTCAGGGGTGTAAGGTAAATTGGGCTGATTTTCCGGTAGCGGCAATAATTAGTCCGGCGGTGGGCAAAATTAGTTGATATCCTTCTGATGTAACCATGATTTGTTGGACATTTCAGGTATTTAAATATATTGCGGTTCAGGCTAGGGCGATGACGTAGCCGATATCACCTGTTCGGTTATAAATAACGGCCTGTAGGGATGCTGTATTGGCATCTGGTCGTCCGTATCATCAGCCGATTAGTAGGAATGATATAGTTCCTACCCCCTCTCAACCAACAAATAGTTGGAGTAGGTTGTTGGTTGAAATTAATGTAATCATAAATACTAGGAATAGCAGAAGATACTTGAAGAATATGCTTTTTTCAGGGTCATGGTCTATATATCAGTTTGCGAAGTCCAGAATGGATAGGGTGACAAATAGGGCTACTGGTGTAAATACTATGGTGTACTGGTCGAGTTTAAAAGTAATATCTGAGTGGAATGATTGTGTAGAAATTCAAGGTGAGGCAACGATCGTGGTATTTGTTTCTTTATAAATAAATACAGTTAACGCGATTGTGCTAGCGATAAAAGCTGCTCGTACAGCTGCTGTGGTGATGCTTGGTCAGTTAAGCCGGCTTGATCCGGGTAATAGGGCTAGAAGAAGTGGGCTAATTAGGATTAGAAAGGCCAGAAACATCATAGAGGCGTGGGTCATAAGCTTCTGCTTGGATTTGCACCAAGAGTTTTTGGTTCCTAAGACCAACGGATTAACTGTTATCCTTCAGAAGCTTTAAGGAAGCCATGGAGTTTAACCCTGGTAATAAACATTAGCAGTATTTACTGTTTTCCTACTCTTCCTCGGTGAGCTAGGGGGTTTCAACCCCTGTCCTTAGAGTCACAGTCTAAAGTTTTGGGTTAAACTAAACTTACTAGTTTCAACCTGAGATGGTTTCGGGTTTTGCAACTAGGACTGTCATTGGGGCTAGATGAAGAACCGCTAGTAAATGTTCCCGTGTGTGGAATGGTTGTAAGTTAATTACGTGATGTGGTATAGTCCCCCGTTGTGTGGTTTGGAATATGTAGAGTGAGTAGACTGCTGTAATTAGGGTTCCTGATCCTGTGAGGGCAACAGTCCATGGGGATCATTTTACTAGGGCCGAAATAATTATGATTTCTCCTATTAGGTTAGGTAGGGGTGGTATAGCTAAGTTAGCTAGGCTGGCTAGAAATCATCAAACCGTTGTGAGGGGAAAAATTATTTGTATTCCTCGGGCGAGAAGTATGGTTCGGCTGTGGGTGCGCTCATAAGATGTATTGGCTAGGCAGAATAAGGCCGAGGATGCCAGTCCATGTGCAATCATTAAAATAATTGCTCCTGAGACCCCTCAGTTGGTTTGGATTATAATTCCCCCTGCAACAAGACCTATATGCCCTACGGATGAGTAGGCAATTAATGATTTAAGGTCTGTTTGTCGTAAGCATATTAATCCCGTTATAATAATGCCTCACAGGGCCAGGGCTATAAATGGGTAAATTAGTTGTTTTGATAGCGGGTCTAGTATTGTTATGATTCGGATTATTCCGTATCCTCCAAGTTTTAATAGGACCGCTGCCAGAACTATGGACCCTGCTACAGGGGCTTCTACATGTGCTTTTGGCAGCCATAGGTGAACTCCATATAGTGGTATTTTTACTAGAAATGCAATTAAGCATCCTGCTCATCAAATTTTGCTGCCTCATGAGTCTAGTAACGTTAGTTGGGTCTGTGGGAGTACTAATATAGATAAAGTGCCTGTAGATTGTTGGAGAAGAAGTAGGGCTACTAAGAGTGGTAGGGAGCCTGCTAGGGTGTAAAATAGGAAATAAGTTCCTGCGTTCAGGCGCTCGGCTTGGTTTCCTCATCGGGTGATAATAAAAAGGGTAGGAATAAGTGTGGCTTCAAATATAATGTAGAATAAAATTACTTCTGTGGCCCCAAATGCCATAAGTAGGAAGACCTGCAATGATGTTAGTAGTGTGATATAGAGGCGCTGCCGATTAATGGGTTCCGGATTAACATGATTTTGACTGGCTAGAATTATAAGAGGCAGGAGTCAGCAGGTCAGAATTATAAGAGGGGTGGATAAGGGGTCTGTGGCTAGGTATGCGTTGGCGGTGTCTCATTCTGTGCTTGAGCCGGACTTTAGTCAGGATAAGCTGGCGAGGGCAATTAGGAAGCTTTGTGTAATGGAGGCACATCAAACTCACTTTGGGTGTGTTAATCAGATGGTTGGAAATAGTATTATTGTTGGGATTAATACTTTTAGCATTGGAGAAGGCTCAGGCTCTTCAGGTTGTCGGATCCGTGAGTACGGGCCGTCGCTACGAGAAGTGCTAAGCCTACGCTTGCCTCACATGCAGAAAAGGCTAATATTAGCATAGGGGTTGAAGAAAATTCTGTTGATTCTAGTTGTAAAGTTCACAAGCTCAGCGCAATAAATAAGGATAATATTATCCCCTCTAAGCATAAGAGTGCAGATAGTAGGTGGGCTCGGTGAAATGTTAAACCTATTAGCCCTAGAAGGAAAGCTGAGCTGAAACTCAATAGTGCAGGTGTCATAGAGGGGCCGTGGGGTTGAGTCACGATCTTCTGAGCCGAAATCAGGGGTCTTGTTTTGGACTAGCTCCTCTATTCCGCCCATTCTAAACCGCCTTGAATTCATTCATATACCAGTCCCAGGGTAAGTAGAATTAGGACTGCTGTAACTCAGAAAAGTGTACCGGTTGGGTTGGGGAGGTGATTCCCTCAGGGAAGTGGTAAGAGAAGGGCGATTTCTAGGTCAAATAGAAGAAAAAGGATGGCCACTAAAAAGAATCGTAGAGAGAAGGGTAGTCGGGCTGATCCTAATGGGTCAAATCCGCATTCGTATGGGGATAATTTTTCCGTATCTGGGTTAATTTGGGGCAGTCAAAATGCCACAATTGCAAGAATAATAGATAAGATCATTGCGATTGCGGTTGTAGCTAAAATTAGGTTCATTATCTCTTCTTGGAGTTTAACCAAGGCTGGGTAATTGGAAGTCACATGTACTTTTTATACTAAAGAGATTATGATCCTCATCAGTAGATGGATACATAGAGGAATAATCAGACTACGTCAACGAAATGTCAGTATCAAGCGGCAGCTTCAAATCCGAAGTGGTGCTCTGAAGTAAAGTGATATTGAGCCTGGCGTATAAGGCATACAGCAAGGAACGTTGATCCAATAATAACATGGAGCCCGTGGAAGCCAGTGGCCACAAAGAATGTGGAGCCATATACTCCGTCTGCGATAGTAAAGGGGGCTTCATAATACTCTATGGCTTGTAGGGCGGTGAAATAGAATCCTAATAGAATTGTAAGAGTTAGGGATTGGATAGCTTGTTTTCGTTTTCCCTCTATAATGCTGTGGTGAGCCCATGTTACGGTTACGCCTGATGCTAGCAGGACTGCTGTATTTAGGAGGGGGACTTCAAACGGATCTAAAGTAGTAATCCCAGCAGGGGGTCAGCATCCACCTAATTCTGGCGTGGGGGCCAGGCTTGAATGGTAGAAGGCTCAGAAGAATCCTAAGAAGAAGAATACTTCGGAGGTAATAAAAAGGATCATTCCGTAGCGTAATCCCTTTTGTACTGGGGGCGTGTGGTGACCTTGAAAAGTCCCTTCTCGAACAATATCGCGTCATCATTGAAGCATGGTGAGGAGAAGAAGGATGGTTCCGAAAACAATTAGTGTTATTGAGTGGAGGTGGAATCATATTGCTAAGCCTGATGTTATTAATAGGGCGCCTACGGCCCCAGTTAGTGGTCACGGGCTAGGGTCTACTATGTGGAATGCATGTGCTTGGTGTGCCATTAAATATTTTCCTGTAGATATAGACTAAGAAGCAGAACGAACACATAGGCCTGAATTAAGGCTACCGCAATTTCAAGTAATGTAAGTAAGAAGAAGACGGCAATGGTTAGTGTTGCTACGGTTAGTGTTAGGGGTAATAGTACATAAATAGCTGTGGCTAATAATTGAATTAGAAGGTGGCCTGCGGTTAAATTGGCAGTAAGTCGGACCCCTAGGGCCAGGGGTCGAATAAATAAGCTAATGGTTTCGATGATAACAAGGGCTGGGATTAGAGGGACTGGTGTTCCTTCGGGAAGTAGGTGCCCTAGGGATATGGTGGGTTGATCTCGCATTCCGATGATTACGGTTGCCAATCAGAGTGGGACGGCGAACCCTATGTTTATAGATAGTTGTGTAGTAGGGGTGAATGTATATGGAAGTAGTCCTAATACATTTATAGTAACAAGGAAAATTATTAGAGAGGCCAGTAAAACTGCTCAATTATGCCCCCGGATATTTAGCGGTAATAAAAGTTGATTAACGAATCGTCCGGTTAATCATACTTGGGTTGTAATAAGTCGGTTGCTAATTCATCGGGGGGTGGGTGTTGGGAATAGTATTCATGGTAGTACTACTGCTAGTATAATGAGCGGGATTCCTAGCGTAGTGGGACTTGAAAATTGATCAAATAAGCCTGCTATCATGGTCAGCCTCAGGCGTTGAAGCCGAAGCTGTCGGTACTTGCTGATGTAAGTTCATTGGGTTGAACGTAAGCTAGTACTTTAGTAGGAATAATAGTGAGGAAGATTACTCAGGAGAGTATTAAAGTTGAAAATCAAGGGTCCGGGTTGAGCTGGGGCATTCACTAAGGGTGGTCGGTTGGCACCAAACTTCGGCTTAAAAGGCCGATGCTGTTCCAGTTATTAGCTTCTTAGTGAGGCGTACTCTAACACTAGCGTGGACCAGTTTTCGAAAGATTCTAGTGGGACTGCTTCTACTACAATAGGTATAAAGCTGTGATTAGCTCCGCAGATTTCGGAGCACTGCCCGTAAAATACACCTGGGCGTGTGACAATGAAGGTGGTTTGATTTAGTCGTCCTGGTACTGCGTCTATTTTTACACCTAAAGATGGGACGGCTCAAGAATGCAGGACATCTTCTGCGGACACTAAAACACGGATTGGAGATTCTTTTGGGATTACTATTCGATGGTCTGTTTCCAGGAGTCGGAATCCTCCGGGGGTAAGGTCTTGGGTGGGCACTATGTAAGAGTCGAACTCAAGATTTTCATAGTCTGTGTACTCGTAGCTTCAGTATCATTGGTGTCCTATGGCTTTAATAGTTACGTGGGGGTCGTTGATCTCATCCATTAGATAAAGGATTCGAAGGGAGGGGAGAGCAATTAGAATTAGAATAATAGCTGGCAGTACTGTTCATACAATTTCAATTTCTTGCGAGTCGAGAATAAATTTATTAGTAAGTTTGGTTGAGACTATTGCGATAATAATATAAAGCACTAGTGTGCTGATTAAGAATACAATTATTAGGGCGTGGTCGTGGAAGCAGAGGAGTTCTTCTATTACAGGTGATGCCGCGTCTTGGAATCCTAGTTGTGTGGGATATGCCATTATAGCCTTGAGGCTTAAGACATGCAGGGGTTCCACCTACAATTTCACCTTGACAAGGTGATGTAATGTTTTACTAATGTCTTTTATAAGAAGGTGACAGAGCGGTTATGTGGCTGGCTTGAAACCAGTACACGGGGGTTCAATTCCCTCCCTTCTCGTTAAGTTAGCTGTACTTGTACAAATGCTGGCTCTTCAAATGTGTGGTAAGGAGGGGGGCAGCCGTGAAGTCATTCTACGTTTGTTGTAGTAAGCTCTACTAGGAGTACTTCTCGTTTGGCTGTGAATGCTTCTCATAAAATAAATAAGAACATAACAACTGCCACTAGAGAGACTAGCGACCCAATAGATGAAATAGTATTTCATAGGGTATAAGCATCTGGGTAGTCGGAGTAGCGTCGTGGTATTCCTGCTAGACCTAGGAAGTGTTGTGGGAAGAACGTTAAATTAACCCCAATAAATATTACAGCAAAGTGGATTTTTGTTCAGGTACTATTTAGGGTATATCCTGAAAATAGCGGGAATCAATGGACGAAAGCAGCTATAATGGCGAAGACAGCGCCTATTGATAATACGTAGTGGAAGTGGGCAACTACGTAGTATGTGTCATGTAAAACAATATCGAGTGAGGAGTTGGCTAGGACAATTCCTGTGAGTCCGCCCACTGTGAATAGGAAAATAAAGCCCAGAGCTCACAATATTGGTGTCTCTCATTTAATTGAGCCCCCATGGAGTGTGGCTAGTCAGCTAAATACTTTTACTCCAGTGGGGATAGCAATAATTATTGTTGCAGATGTAAAGTATGCGCGAGTATCTACGTCTATTCCAACAGTAAATATGTGGTGGGCTCATACGATAAACCCTAGTAGGCCGATGGCTATTATGGCCCATACTATTCCTATATAACCAAAAGGTTCTTTTTTTCCTGCATAGTAGGCTACGATGTGGGAAATAAGTCCAAATCCGGGGAGAATAAGAATATAGACTTCTGGGTGACCAAAAAATCAGAATAGGTGTTGGTATAAAATGGGATCTCCTCCCCCTGCAGGGTCAAAGAATGAGGTGTTAAGATTTCGGTCGGTGAGAAGTATAGTAATTCCGGCAGCTAGTACTGGTAGTGATAGCAGAAGTAGGACGGCTGTTACGAGAACGGCTCACACGAATAGTGGGGTCTGGTATTGGGAGATGGCTGGGGGTTTTATGTTGATGGTTGTGGTAATAAAATTAATTGCTCCTAGAATAGATGATACTCCTGCCAGGTGAAGAGAGAAGATTGTTAAATCGACTGATGCCCCGGCGTGGGCTAAATTACCTGCTAGTGGTGGATATACTGTCCATCCTGTTCCGGCGCCGGCTTCTACACCAGAGGAGGCCAGGAGTAGGAGGAACGATGGGGGCAGAAGTCAAAAGCTTATATTATTTATTCGGGGAAATGCTATATCTGGGGCCCCAATTATTAGAGGCACTAATCAGTTTCCGAATCCCCCAATGAGAATTGGTATAACTATAAAGAAAATTATTACGAAGGCGTGGGCAGTGACGATTACATTATAAATTTGATCGTCACCTAGGAGTGATCCAGGCTGGCTCAGTTCAGCTCGAATGAGAAGGCTGAGGGCGGTTCCTACTATTCCGGCTCAAGCACCAAATACTAAATATAGGGTGCCAATGTCTTTGTGGTTGGTGGAGAAGAATCAACGAGTAGTTGCCACAGGTAAGGTGGCCGAGTGTTCAGGCGGCGGATTGTAGCTCCGTAAACAGAGGTTTAAGTCCTCTTCGTACCGGCCCCGTGGTGAGTTTCACATTGGATTGCAAACCCAAAGACGCAGACCTCCCGTTTGCCCGGGCTTTTCCCGCCTTACCAGGCCAAACGGCGGGAAAAGTAGGCGGACGCTTGTTGGCTTGAGCGCTTAGCTGTTAACTAAGATTTTGTGGGATCGAGACCCTCCCGTCTAGAGGGCCTTAGTTTAATTAAAACATTTGATTTGCAATCATAAGATGTGAAGTAACATTTGCAGGCCCTAATCAGGGACTAGAGGGTTTTCACCTCTGCTTAGGGCTTTGAAGGCTCTCGGTCTTGGGCTATCCTAAGTTCCTATATAAATGATATTAGTACTGCCGGGGTCACAGGTAAGAGTCCAGTGGCAATTGTAGCTGCAGTGGTGACTGTCATTTTTGATTTTGTTGTATCTGTTCGTCATGCTGGGGTAAAGTTAATTGTACTTGGATAAATAGTCAGTACTATTGTATAGCATAGTCGTAGGTAGTAGTACAGGCTAATTAGAGCGGCTAAGGCCATAATTGTGGCCAAGGCTGGATACCCTTGCTTTGTTAGTTCCTGGAGAATTAATCACTTGGATAGGAATCCTGTTAGCGGGGGGAGTCCTCCTAGAGAAAGTAACAGGAGAGCTGAGATTGCGGTTAGCACGGGGTTTTTTGATCAGGCTATGGCGAGGCCATTAACTTTTGTGACTCCTAGCATTTTTAGGGTTAAGAACGTTGCTGAGGTTATAGATACATATAGTCCTAGTGCTATTATGGTTAACTGGGGGGCATATTGAGAAACAATTACTAATCAGCCCATGTGTGCGATTGATGAGTATCCTATAATTTTTCGTAGGTGAGTTTGGTTTAGGCCCCCCCAACCCCCTACCAGGGTTGAGGCTACTGCAAGTGCTGTTAGGAGGGTTGAGTTGGTAATCTGGTTGGTTTGTACGATTAGTGCAAATGGCGCAAGTTTTTGTCAAGTGGATATAATTATTCCTGTTATTAGGTCCAGTCCTTGTAGAACTTCTGGTACTCAGAGATGAACTGGTGCTATTCCAATCTTTAGTGCTAGGGCGACGGTAATAATCATGCTAGCAATGGGGTTGGGTAGGTTGTTAACATCCCATTCACCTGTGGCTCAAGCATTTATTGTGCAAGCAAATAAGACTATTGCTGCTGCCGTGGCTTGAATGAGGAAGTATTTTGTGGTTGCTTCTACCGCACGTGGGTGGTGTTGTTGTGCTATTATCGGAATAATTGCCAGGGTGCTAATCTCTAGACCTATTCAGGCCAGTAATCAGTGGGAGCTGGCAAATGTTACTGCCGTTCCCAGCCCCAAGCTTGATAATAGAACTATAAGTACGTAAGGGCTCATTGATTGAGGAGGGATTTTAACCGTCATGTTCGGGGTATGGGCCCGAGAGCTTGTTTAGCTGACCCAATCTTTAGAAGGTGGTGTAGTGGAAGCACTAAGAATTTTGATTTCTTCGGTAGAGGTTCGAGCCCTCTCTTTCTAGGAACTGAGGGGATTTTAGCCCCTATATTCCACTCTATCAAAGTGGCCCCTAGGCATTCGGGCACGGTTCCTTTATAGTTGTGGTGGAAGACCCACGAGGGCAATGGGAAGGGCCGTGTGTCATAGTACTAGGGCCAGGGTAACAGGGAGGAAGCTTTTTCAGATGAGGTGCATTAGTTGGTCGTAGCGGAATCGTGGGTATGATGCTCGTACCCAGAGGAATAATAATGAGAGTAGTGCAGCCTTAGTTATGATATTCGTCGTGGCTAACTCTGGGAAAGTGGGAATGTGTGATGCCCCTAAGAACAGGATAGCTGATAAGGTGTTTATTAATAAAATGTTGGCGTACTCGGCTAGGAAAAATAGGGCGAAAGGTCCTCCTGCGTACTCTACGTTAAAGCCGGAGACTAATTCCGACTCTCCCTCTGTTAGGTCAAATGGTGCCCGGTTGGTCTCGGCTAATGTTGAGACATATCATATAATGGCGAGTGGTCAAGCGGGAAGTAGTAATCATATTTGTTCTTGGGCCGTGCTAAATGTTTTGAGAGTATAGTTTCCTGAAATAATAATAGTGGATAGGAGGATGAGGCCTAGACTGACTTCGTAGGAGATTGTTTGGGCTACGGCCCGTAATGCTCCAATTAAGGCATATTTCGAATTTGATGCCCAGCCTGAGCCTAAAATTGAATACACCATAAGGCTTGATAAGGCTAAAATAAATAATATGCCTAAATTTATATTAGCCATGGGGTTTGGCATTGGCATTGGAATTCATAGTATTATTGCTAGAGTAAGGGCTAGCATGGGGGCAGTTAGAAATAGAAGTGGGGATGATGAAGATGGGCGGATTGGCTCCTTGATAAAGAGCTTTACGCCGTCGGCGATGGGTTGTAGGAGTCCATAGGGACCTACTACGTTTGGCCCCTTCCGAAGCTGCATGTATCCTAATACTTTCCGTTCAATTAGGGTTAGGAAGGCTACGGCTAGTAGGACGGGTGCAATGTAAATCAAGGGATTAACTAGGTAATTTACCAGAGTGTTTATCATAAACTGGGAAGAGGACTTGAACCTCTGAGTGAAAGAGCTTAGGTCTTTCGCAATTGCCGGGCTCTGCCATCCCAATTTCTCTTGTCTTGAGAATTTTAGTTTGTGGCCTCTCCTTGCTTAATTGATTTGTATTCATCAATTTGGGGTGAGGCGTACTTCTGGCATGGGCCTCCTTTTTCCTGTCCTTTCGTACTGGGAAGAAGTAGCGTTACAGATAGAAACTGACCTGGATTACTCCGGTCTGAACTCAGATCACGTAGGACTTTGATCGTTGAACAAACGAACCCTTAATAGCGGCTGCACCATTAGGATGTCCTGATCCAACATCGAGGTCGTAAACCCCCTCGTCGATATGGGCTCTGGGAGAGGATTGCGCTGTTATCCCTAGGGTAACTTGGTCCGTTGATCGGCTTTATTGCCGGATCATTTTTGGTCAGAAATTCTGTGACTTAGAGATGTATCTCTTGGTTCTAAGGGTGTCCCCAGTCCACTTGGAGGATGTTTTTTTCTCCATGGTCGCCCCAACCGAAGGTAGTATCTTATGCGTCATGAGGTTTAAGATTCTTATCTATTTGCTTGGTCATGATTAAGTTCTGTACCTAAAGCTCCAAAGGGTCTTCTCGTCTTGTATTATTAGACCCGCTTCTGCACGGGTAGATCAATTTCACTGACTGGAGTGGGGAGACAGGTAAGCCCTCGTTTAGCCTTTCATACTTGACCCCATTTAAAGGACGAGTGATTACGCTACCTTTGCACGGTCAGGATACCGCGGCCGTTGAACTGTTAGTCACTGGGCAGGCTGGACCTCCTATACATAGTCTTGCAGGAGGCGATGTTTTTGGTAAACAGGCGAGGCTTGTGTTTGCCGAGTTCCTTCCCTCTCTTTTAGTCTTTCCTGGGTCGCACGCCAGTGTGGGAATAACGATGGTGGTTGTGGGAATTTCTTGAACTTTTTATAGGCCACATTGCCCTCTTTTGTTGGGTTCGTTAATTGTCAGTGGTAGGTCCGGTCTGACTTACACTTGTGCTAGGAGAAGATCTGTTCTTCTTGTTACTCATTTTAGCATTTTCTCTTCCATGATGGCATGGAGCGGCTCGGTACTTATAGGGGAGTAAGATTTTTTATCGGTATATTTGACTTTTTCTTGCTTGAGCTTTAACGCTTTCTTGTCGGATGGCTGCCTTTAGGCCCACCGGGGCAATGAGTCTTATGTATTATGATCTTTATCCTTCTGTAAAGGTTGTGTCCTTGGTCAAGGGGGCTGTACCCCCCTCGACTAACTCTGGCGTCTTTTCCTTAATTTTATGGTTCTTAAGTTGGGAGTGTGCCAGGCTGAACTTTTATTCATTTCTCGAGCAACCAGCTATGGCCAGGTTCGATAGGTCTATCACTGCTACCCGGAGCTCTTCCCACTCTTTTGCCACAGAGACGGGTTGGCCCTATTTGTGTAGGCTGTCTCGGGGTAGCTCACCTGGTTTCGGGGTTATAAACTAAAGGTCACTTCGCTTAGGGATGCTGGCTAAACCATGATGCAAAAGGTACAGGATTTAATCCTTGGTTTGTTGTGCTTATACGGGTTATTTCACTTCTCTTTCAGCTTTCCCTTGCGGTACTTTTTCTATTGCTCTTTTTGAATCTTTTTTGTCTCCCATACTAAGATAGGGAAAATGGTTTAATTTGCTTTGTTGGGTCATTCTTTGTTATGTATATTGTTTGATTAGCTTTGGTGTTAAGGCTAGCTATTTGGCTCAGAATGATCCTATTTGCACGGATGTCTTCTCGGTGTAAGTGAGATGCTTTAACTGCTTAGCCACATTCTGGGTTTGGTCCAAGTGCACCTTCCGGTACACTTACCTTGTTACGACTTTTCCCCCCTCGTCAGTGCTGTGGTATTAGGTATAGTTAGGCGCAATTAGACCGGGGGGAGTGACGGGCGGTGTGTACGCATCTTAGAGCCGGGTTCAAAAGGACACTCTGCTTCCTTTTTACTTCTAAATCCTCCTTCTGGCATATATTTCATATTGCGTGTTCGTAATGCTCTGTGGTAGAGAATGTAGCCCATTTCTTCCCACTTCATATGCTACACCTCGACCTGACGTACTGGGCTGTGCCCATCTCGCTTACTTTTGTTCCTTCACAGGGTAAGCTGGCGACGGCGGTATATAGACTGATAAGGCTAGAAGTGGTGAGGTTTAACGAGGGTAATCGGTTCTAGAACAGGCTCCTCTAGGGGGATCTAAGACACCGTCAGGTCCTTTGGGTTTTAAGCTAGTGCTCGTAGTATCCGGGCGGATGCCGTTGTAGTTTGACATCTTAGTTTACGGCTAAGCATAGTGGGGTATCTAATCCCAGTTTGTTTCTTAGCTTTCGTGGATTCAGGTGATTTGCTAAAGCTACTTTCGTGAGTGGACTTCGGATTTCCAGGAGCGTATAACGGCCAAGGGATCCTTCGGCTTTATTGTTTATTACCCTTAACCACCCTTTACGCCGTTGGTTAATCAACTGGGGCCCCTCGTCTAACCGCGGTTGCTGGCACGAGTTTTACCGGCCCTGTCTAACTCTGATTGAGTCAAGCTTTCGCTTATTGCTCAATGTTTATCACTGCTGAATTCCCTTGGGGGTGTGGCTAGGCTAGGTGTTTTGGGCTAAGATTTGTGCCTGATACCTGCTCCTTCTCCTCATAAAAAGAGGACTAAGGGCATGCTCACAGGGCTGCGGAGACTTGCATGTGTAAGTTGAGTTAAAGCTGACTAAAAGGTCGGGACCATGCCTTTGTGCACGCGGGGCTTTTTAGGGCCCAGCTTGGCATCTTCAGTGCCATGCTTTATATTAAGCTACGCTAGC